ATCTTGTTGTGATAGAAATGAACAAAAACAAATAGGTTTTGGCTAATGTAATAAAAATACCAATTGTCGTTCCAAAGACTGTACCCACTTTAATTATTTCAAATAGCTCAGGAACGAATATGTAGGGAATAGAGATGTTCCAACCGCCCAAATAAAGAACTGTTACAAATAACGAAGAAACGAATAAATTTAAATAGGAAGCAACGTAAAATAAACCAAATTTGATACCTGAATACTCTGTTTGATAACCTGCTACTAATTCTTCTTCTGCTTCTGGTAAATCAAAAGGTAATCTCTCACATTCTGCTAGGGAAGAAATTAGAAAAACGATAAACCCTATAGGTTGACGCCACAAATTCCAACCCCAAAAACCATATTTTGATTGGGCCTCAACTATATCAACTGTACTTAAACTATTAGATAATCATAGTCGTTGGTAACATCACAGTACCTATCGCTATTACAGAACCGTACATGAGATTTTCACCTCATACGGCTCCTCCAAGGCCACCAATAAATCTAAGGACCGGTTCGATATTTTTTATGTTGATATGTTTGTAGTATAAATAAAATATATATAGAGCAAAACCTTTCAAAGGTCCCGAATTAGACCAACGGAATTCTGTCTGCTATAATAATAACTAAAAAAAGACTTCTGAATTGATCTCGTCCTTTAATAATTTCAATTTTTCTTTATTGAGTAATAACTTAATCCTTCAATAAAATACTCCTTGTAAAACCACAATAGATATTTCAACCTATCTTTTTTCAATTATGAAAAAAAAATTATAAAGTAGTTCATCTATCATGACACACGATTTTTATGAATATATGAAAGAATAAAAGGATCTTTTTATTTTTTTCGTTCCTATTCTTCTTTCTTAAAGAGGGGACTTAAAAAAAGGATTATTTCGTTCCTGATAGTCATTTTTTTAATCTGTGGATAGGAGCATACTCTGGATCGGAATCGTGGGGAGTACTACTTGATCATTTCTACCAACTTAAAGCCCCAATTAGGATTCTTTTTTTTTTATGCAAAAATATATCCTTTTGGATAATTTACCTAAAGAATCTCCATTACTAATCCTTTATGTATTTTTGTGTTCCTAACCATCCACTCATTTTTGTTCAATCGCGCGTTATGGTAATACATAGAAACGATAATGAAAACTCTACACGGTTGATCTTTTGAGCCCGCTTCAAGACAGGATAACTAATCCCTCAATCTTGGGGTAAAGGTCTTGCTTATATTTCCTTTATTTTAATTCTTGTACATAGGAAATGAGACTCAATCTTTTTACAGCTAATTTAGAAGCTGTTTTCTTTCACTCATATAACTATCGGATTTAGTTCATCGGCTTAAATGATGAATAAAAAATGAAGATATCTATTCAACTTATTTATTTACTAAAAATAACGGAATAAAATTTATGTTTAAACGAATCGCACGTAGAGATATTGATAACACACAAAGAGTTAATGGTATTTCATAACTAATCGATTGAGCAGCAGCTCGTAGACCACCTAAAAAGGAATATTTATTATTTGATCCATATCCTGACATAAGAAGTCCAACGGGAGCAATGCTTGAAATCGCAATCCATAAAAAAACACCGATATTAAGATCAGATAAAACAAGGCGATAGCTAAAAGGAATTACTAAGTAACTTAGTAAAATGGATATAACTGCTATAGATGGTCCTATACTGAATAAACGAGTATCTCCTCTAGACGGAAGAAGATTCTCTTTGAAAATGAGTTTTGTCCCATCGGCTAGAGCTTGAAGAATTCCCAAAGGACCGGCGTATTCAGGCCCAATACGTTGTTGTATTCCTGCAGATATTTTTCTTTCTAACCACACAATGACGAGTACTCCTATTGTGATTCCCAATACAAGAGTAAAAATAGGTACAAGCATCCATATGATTCCATAGATTTCGTTTAAGAATTCCAATCTGGAAAAAGAATTGATATCTTGTACTTCTGTTGTATCAATTATCATTTCAACGATCAACTTCTCCCATAATGATATCTATGCTACCTAGTATCGTCATAATATCAGCCAATTTCATTCTTTTAACTAACTGGGGAAGAATTTGCAAATTGATAAAGCCAGGTGGTCGAATTTTCCATCTCCACGGAAAACCGCTCTGATCTCCTATTAAAAAAATTCCCAATTCCCCTTTTGGGGCTTCAACTCTTACATAAAGTTCTTGCTTCGGCAATTCAAAAGTGGGAGACGGTTTTTTACTAATGAATCGATATTCAAAATCATTCCATTCTGGATCCTTTTCTCTATCAAAGCTTCGGATTTCTAAATTCTCATAGGGACCGCCTGGAATTCCTTCTAGAGCCTGTTGAATAATTTTTATAGATTCCGTCATTTCACTGATTCGGACTAAATAACGAGCTAATGAATCCCCCTCTTTTTGCCACTGGATTTCCCAATCAAATTCGTCGTAACATTCATAATGATCAACTTTACGAAGATCCCATTGTATTCCGGAAGCTCGTAGCATTGGTCCTGATAAACCCCAATTTTTTGCTTCTTCTCCGCTAATAATGCCCACCCCCTCAACTCGTTCTAAAAAAATAGGATTTCGTGTAATAAGGTTTTGATATTCCGAAACCGCTGTTAAAAAATAATCACAGAAATCCAAACACTTGTCTAGCCATCCATGAGGTAGATCGGCCGCGACTCCTCCGATACGAAAAAAATTATGCATCATTCTCATACCGGTGGCAGCTTCGAATAGATCATATACTAATTCTCTTTCTCTGAAAATATAGAAAAAAGGAGTCTGTGCACCAATATCTGCCATAAAAGGGCCAAGCCATAATAGATGAGAAGCTATACGACTCAACTCTAACATAATTACTCTGATATAACTGGCTCTTTTAGGTACTTGAATATTCCCCAACTGTTCTGGCCCATTTACGGTTATTGCCTCTGTGAACATAGTAGCTAAATAGTCCCAACGTGTTACATAAGGCAGATATTGTATAACTGTTCGGTTTTCCGCAATTTTTTCCATCCCTCTGTGTAAATAACCCAATATTGGCTCACAATCAATAACATCCTCACCGTCTAGAGTAAGGACGAGCCGAAGAACACCATGCATTGATGGGTGGTGAGGTCCCATATTGACCATCATGAGGTCTTTTCTTGTAGTTGCTCCATTCATAGGTTATTCCTCGATTCATTCTTTCATGAATTGCTGAAAACAAAAAGAAGTTCATCAAAATTTAAGATTCAAGATCTAATAAATCAAATAATTCAAGTTACTTCTTTAACGAGTTTTTGATTCCCGAATATCCAGTTGACTAATTAATTCTTTATAACGGACTCTATTTTTCTTTGAAAAATAAGACAGTAGCCGTTGGCGTTTTCCCAGGATTTTCCGTAGACCTCTTTGAGATAAATAGTCTTTTCTGTGCAATTCCAAATGGGAAGTAAGTCTTCGTATCTTATTAGTGAAACTAACTATTTGAAATTCAACAGACCCCCTGTTTTCTTTTTTTTCTTCTTGTGAAATAACTGAAATGAATGAATTTTTTATCATAAAACGAAATCTTCTATCCTCTTTTTAAATTTAATAATAAAAAAAGAAATAAATTTTACTGATCAGTAAGAATAATGACAATTTGGTATACACAAAAATCTTAATTTCTTTATTATCCAAATTGTATCAAATAAAATGAATCAATTCAATTTTCAAATTTTGTTTTTTTGGATAGGAATATGAAAGGATGATATATTTCTACACTTCGAAAATAAAACAAAATTTGAACTAACTTTAATATAAAAAAAAGAAGGATTTTTTGATTCATTTCTAAATCTAATGGATATTGAGACATCCATTCTCATGTATCAGAATGGAATGTGTGCATCTCTTTCTTTGATATATCCAATAGGGTAGTCTGTGAGATAATGTAAAAACATATCATTAACGAATTTTAAATCGTGGATACATATGCATCCTTACCATACTGAAACGGCTTCCATTATTGGTATCAAACCAATATCGATTCATACAAGCTAAATCCTCTAATCGATAATTAGGCCAAAGAAAGAACTTAAATTTAATTATTTTCTTTTTATCTTTATTAAAACGTTTCCTTTTATACAAGATTTTACCCGGTTTTTTGTTTTTGACGTTATTGCACATAACATTTCGAGTCTGTGAATTGAAACAAATTAGAATTCGTAATTCTCTACGCCGTTTAGTGGATAAAATTGTTTCAGGAACAAACAAATCATAATGATTTTTGTTTCGATTTTCAATCATTCTTTGATGTCTTGGAATGGATTTCTCAAAAGGGTTCTTATCAACATACTTTCTTTCTCGGTATCTTTGATTAATTAGGGACTTATTCTTATGAACTAATGAAATATTTATAGTTTGATACATAATAAATTGCCCGTCATTTTTTATCGACAAACGAACTGGTTCGATAATTAATATTCCTTTTTTTATCAATTCGATAAAAGTGAAATCCTTTTGAATCATCAGAATATCTAAACTCATCTCTCCCCTTTGAATAGAGGATATAGCAATTTCTCTTGGATTTATCAGTCTAAGTAGGAGACAATATACTTTGATATTATTGATTATTTTTTGATTGAAAGAATCATTCCATCTTAATTGAAAACGTAAATATCTTTTTAGGAAGAAATCAAGCTCTGCTTCCGTGTTGCTCTTGTATTGCTTTTTCTTTCGACGTTTTCTTATATCCCTATTTTGGCCCGCATAATCTTCTTCAATATCTTTTTCTTGGTTTGAGAGAACTGATCCAAGATTGTCTTGGTTTTGTGCATCTGATTCAAGATTCCCTTGGCCTGTAGATTCTTTTTCTTCGTGATTTCGGTTTTCTAATTCAATAGATTTTTTATCATTCGATAATAGAAGAGGATCCCCCTTTTTCTTTCTAGTGATGTTTTTATTTTCACTAAAATTTTCATTTCTATTAAAATTGAAAAGAAGTAATTTGATTGGTATGATCCACGGTTTAATTTTATATGTATTAAAAAGTAGTACAAATTCTGGGAAGAACCAAAGTTTCATATTTGATATGGGACGACTTAGTATTTCTTCATTCATTCCCATCCAATCAAAAGGTTTTTTTTTTTGATTGGATGGATTGATTTCGTGATTTTTAGAAATTGAAAGATAAAAAAGGCCTTTTTTATCAATTAGTTGATAATTATTAACCCCATTGTTAGTATTTTTTTTACTATCGGTAGCGATATCGATCCAAGACTCAATATCTACTTTATTTCTAAGATAAAAATGGAAAATTCTCCAATCAAAAAATTTTCTATCTGGAAATTTTTCAAGATTCAGAATATCATTTTCTCCTAGATAATTAGGGGTAGGGATCATACTTCCTGGTATATGAAATAATTTTTGTTTATCTATATTGTAATTATAAGGAATCTCTTCTTTTTTATTTATACATAATGGTGATACATAAATATATGAATCTTTCTGATCTTTATAATTAAGAAATTTATAAGAGAAAAGATCATATCCATAGTATTTTTTAAAGTTATATTTTTGATTCGGTAATGAATTTGAATCAAATTCATTCAATTTTTTGTAATGAATTAATCGTTCTTTTTCCGCCAAATAAGTTTTGTTTAATTTTGGATTTTGATTCATACGTCGTTGAGTGATTCTATTTCGCCATTTTAGTGGTACTAACCGATACCATCTAATAGAAGATAAATCGTATTGATAATGACTTCGTAACCAATTTTTCCATTGATCTATTCCCGAATTCTTCTGTTTTAATTCAGAATGAAATAGTCCTTGTGTTTTAAAAGAATTCTTTATCTCATTCTTAAGAAAAAGAGAGGTTTCGTGATATTTAAGAACATATCTTAGCTGATAGAACTTAATAACTTTTGTTTGGTATAATTTATAAAATACATATGCTTGGGATAAGGAGGAGAGGTCACAAAAAATCTTTGAATTTCTATTACTAATATCAGAAAACAAATTTTTTCTAGTTAAAATAAAGCGAATTGTATTTTTATTTGTTTTATCAATTGTTTCTTTATTTGTTTCATTATTATAAATATATTTATCAATGAGTTTTTTTGATAATTCAAAAACAAGTTGTGTATTCATCCTGGGAATATTAATGATACATAGAACAATATTTATATATATCCTTTCAATTAAAAATATTAGAATATAATATGATTTACGGATTAATCGAATATTTTGTCTTTTTAATTTCTTCCAATTGTTTTTTATTGATGTTATTAGTTTAGCGAGAGAACTTATTTTATTCCAACTAATATTTCTTTCCAGAATTAAAAAATTCTTCTTCTTATCTTTTGTAATTTTTTCTATTTGATTTCGGATTGTTTTTGTTCTATCAGACAGATCCCTCATTTTTTTTTCTGTCAATGAATAATCTGTCAAACTCCTAAATCGAATTTGAATGGGCGATTCTTGAATCATTCTATTATTGATTGTCGAATCTTTTTCTTTTTTAATTTGACTCAATTCCGATATTTCTCTTAATCCAAATAATACAATTGAGTTTTTTTTAAAAAGTTTTTTTATTATTTCTTTTAAAAATAGAATGTTTTTGCTGACCCATTTTTTTCTTTCTTGTGAGACATTTCGAAAAATTTTTGTTTTTTCTTTTAAAAACTGTATAACTAGAAAAGACTTTTTTTGCGATTTTATAATTTTTTTTTTTAGTTCTTTTAAAATAGGTTTAAAAAATGAACGTTGTTTTCGGGGAGAACCAAAAGGAATTTCAGTTTCCATCCCCCATACTGTTAAAAAACAAAAATCGTTTTTTTGTTCTTTCTTTTTCAACATCTCTTTCCGATTCTGAAGGAATCCTATCTTCGATCTGTGCCAAGGTTGAAGGCAAAAGGGAAACAGAATTTTTATTTGAATACCGTCTGTCAACCAGTTTTTTGGAAATTCTGTTTGGGATAATTGAACCCCATTATAGGTACATTTAATATGCATTTCTCTATTCCAATCCTTTAGGTCCTCAGACCACTCGGGAAGTTGAAATAATAACATACGAACTATATTTTTCGTTACTATCAATGAAGGTAATATAATATATTTTCGAAGAAAAGATTGAGTTACTAATATAGAACCCCTTATTACTTGAGCGAATAGAATGCTATCCCAAGCTTCCGCTATTTCGATTCGTGCTTGCTCCTCTCTTTTTTCTTCCTCTTTTTTTTTCTCATTTTCCTTTGTATAATCCGAAATTTTTAATTCTCTTGTTTTTTTATACCTCTTGTTTTTAAAAATGAATTTCATCATCTCAAAAGAAAGGGATTTCTCTATTCTGTCGAAAAAAAGAGGAGAATGCGCATTTGCTTGAAAGAGTTCCCAAATAATTGTTTTACGTCTTTGAGCACGCATGGATCCTTTGATTATGTCTCGACGAAAATCGGATTGTTGTGAATAACGTATCAAAGCCACTTCATCTAATTGATCGGGGTTAGTAGTATTT